ATGACTCGAAATCCCTTTCATTTAGTTGAATTTAGACCCTGACCTTTAACAGGGTCTATAAGAGCATTATTTTTAACAACAGGTTTATCTTCATGATTTCATAATTATGAAAATACATTAATTTTCTTAGGTCTTCTCCTCATAATCTTAACTATAATTCAATGATGACGAGATATTATTCGAGAAAGAACATTTCAAGGATTTCATACATCTAAAGTTTATAATGGTATACGATGAGGAATATTATTATTTATTACATCAGAAATTTGTTTTTTCTTTGCTTTTTTTTGAGCTTATTTTCATAGAAGATTAGCTCCTAATACAGATATTGGTTCCTGTTGACCACCTATCAATATTTTTCCTTTAAATCCATTTCAAATTCCATTACTAAATACAGCAATTCTCTTAGGTTCAGGAGTATCAGTAACTTGAGCCCACCATTCCTTAATAAATAAAAACTTAAAATCTTCTATTCACTCTATAATTATTACTATTATTTTAGGATTTTATTTCACTATTCTACAAATAATAGAATATATAGAAACATCTTTTTCTATTTCAGATAGAATCTATGGATCTACTTTTTTTGTAGCTACAGGATTCCATGGTCTTCATGTAATTATTGGATCTACATTTTTACTAATATGTTTAATACGTATTATTATAAATCACTTCTCCTCTTCACATCATTTTGGATTTGAAGCAGCTGCATGATATTGACATTTTGTAGATGTTGTATGATTATTTCTATATACTTTTATTTATTGATGAGGATCATAAATTTATTAAGTGGCCGAATATATAAGCACTAGACTTTTAATCTAGATAATGATTTTATAAATCCTTAATGGTATAATATTTTATTTAGAAAATTTAACCTGCAATTAAAAAGAAATAGAAAATCTATTTTATACCACTCAAGAAATGAATTTTCATATATGGTTTCGACCCATAATTAGGTATTTCTTTACCCTTGTGTTCAATGGAAAGCCAAATTTAGAGGCATTTAACTGTTAATTAAAAAATTGAAATTTCTTTTCTCCACTGAGTATAGCGCCGGAATGAACGGATTATATTGATGTTATAAATTATAAGATTTTTCTTAATATCTTCTATACTTTATGAACTCCTTTTTTATATTTGCATTATTTCTTATTATCCTTAATTTATTTTTATATATTATTAGCTCCATCATTATAACAAAATCACAAAAAAATCGTGAAAAAAACTCCCCCTTTGAATGTGGATTTGATCCATCATGATATACCCGATCCCCATTTTCTATACGATTTTTCTTATTAGCAGTAATTTTTCTTATCTTTGATATTGAAATTATTTTACTAATTCCTATTATTTCTAACTTATTATTTTCTCCTTGTATAATTTATTTATCCTCATCGATTATTTTTCTTATTATTTTAACTCTAGGATTACTACATGAATGAAATCAAGGTTCATTAAACTGAATATAAGAGTAATAATGTTATATAATAATGCTGCTAACTTTATTATAGGCAATTCATAATTGTCCTACTCTTTATGAACAATAAATTTTTCCCAGCTAATTTTATATTTATAATAATAATAATTTTAGGAACAATTATATCACTATCTTCCTCCCATTGATTAATAATATGAATAGGATTAGAATTAAATTTAATAGGTATCTTACCAATAATAAACATTAAATCTAAAAATTCTGAAATCGAAAGATCTATAAAATATTTTATTATTCAATCCATAAGATCATCTTTATTTATTATAAGATCAATCATTATATATTTAAGCTCAGTATCAATATATTCTATATTTAATCACTCATTCTTCTCTTCTATTATAATATTTGCTCTACTTATTAAATTAGGGAGAGCTCCATTTCACTTTTGATTACCTTCAATATGTATACAAATATCATGAATAACCTTATTTTTAATTTTAACATGACAAAAACTAGCACCTTTATTTATATTATCATTTATTAATTTCAATTATATAATCATTATTATATCAGCTACTTTTAGTTCTATTCTAGGAAGTATTCAAGCTATTAATCAATCAAGACTACAGTTAATTATAGTATACTCTTCCATTTCTCATTTAGGATGAATTCTTCCTAGAACTTTAATAAACAATTTAATTATATTTTTATATCTAATAATCTACACAATTATTATTCTCCCTTTATTCATAATATTTTCTACAAAATCTATTTTATTCTCCTATTCTCTTAGAGAACAAAATAAATATATAAATAAAGAAAATATAATAATTATATTATTAATTTTATCTATAGGAGGTTTACCTCCTATATTAGGATTTTTATCTAAACTCTTAGTACTAAACCTACTATTAAAAATAAATATAATTATTTTCTCTATAATTTTATTTTTAGGCACATTAATTAGATTATATTTTTACTTAAATTTAATAATAATTCTAATTATCAAATCATTTTTTATATTTAAAACAAAATCTATAAACAAAAATATAAAATCAATTATATGCTTAAATATATTAGGAACGATTATTTTTATTCCTATAATTTTATATGCGATGAATATTTTCAACAAATCATAAAGATATTGGAACACTATATTTTATTTTTGGAATCTGATCAGGTCTTCTAGGAACTTCTTTAAGATTAATAATTCGTACTGAATTAGGTCAACCAGGTTCACTACTCAACGATGATCAACTTTATAATGTTATTGTAACTGCACATGCATTTGTAATAATTTTTTTTTTAGTAATACCTGTTATAATCGGAGGATTTGGAAATTGATTAGTTCCTTTAATATTAGGTGCACCAGATATAGCATTCCCCCGAATAAATAATATAAGATTTTGACTTCTTCCTCCTTCCCTAACCTTATTATTAACCTCTGCAGCTGTTGAAAGAGGAGTAGGAACAGGATGAACCGTATATCCTCCTTTATCAAGAAATCTCGCTCATACAGGACCATCTGTAGACCTAGCAATTTTCTCACTCCATTTAGCAGGAATTTCATCTATTTTAGGAGCTATTAACTTCATAACTACTATTATCAATATACGATGAGAAGGAATACAAATAGAACGTCTTCCTTTGTTTGTTTGATCAGTATTTATTACAGCTATCCTTCTTCTTTTATCATTACCTGTTCTTGCTGGAGCTATTACTATATTATTAACTGATCGAAATTTTAATACTACTTTCTTTGACCCAAGAGGAGGAGGAGATCCAATCTTATACCAACATTTATTCTGATTCTTTGGTCATCCCGAAGTTTACATTCTTATTTTACCAGGTTTTGGAATAATCTCCCACATTGTATCTCACTATTCATTAAAAAAAGAAACATTTGGTAGTCTCGGAATAATCTATGCAATACTATCAATTGGTCTATTAGGATTTATTGTATGAGCACATCACATATTTACTGTTGGTATAGATGTAGATACACGAGCATATTTTACTGCCGCAACAATAATTATTGCAATTCCTACTGGAATTAAAGTCTTTAGATGATTAGCAACCATTTATGGATCACCAATCAAATATACTTCACCTATATTATGATCTCTTGGATTTATTTTTTTATTTACAATAGGAGGACTAACAGGTATTGTTCTATCTAATTCATCTTTAGATATTATACTACATGATACCTACTATGTAGTAGCCCATTTCCACTATGTTTTATCCATAGGAGCAGTATTTGCATTATTTGCAGGATTTAATCATTGATACCCCATAATTACTGGTTTATCATTAAATCAACAATATACTAAATCCCATTTTTATATAATATTTATTGGAGTTAATATTACCTTTTTCCCACAACACTTTCTAGGATTAGCAGGTATACCCCGTCGATACTCAGATTACCCCGATTCTTATACTAAATGAAATATATTATCATCAATAGGATCATTATTATCCTTAACATCTATTATATTTTTCATATTTATTGTATGAGAAAGATTAATTTCTCAACGAACTATTATTTGATCAAACCACTTAAACACATCCTTAGAATGAAACAATCGTCTTCCAGTAGATTTTCATAACCAAATAGAAACTGGAGCTTTATTTATTTAATTTATATGACCCAATGAGGACAATTAGGTTTTCAAGATGCAAATTCTCCACTCATAGAACAACTTATTTTTTTTCATGATCACTCAATATTTATTCTAACCGTTATTTTAACTTTAGTAATATATATTACAATCCTATTAATAACAAATAAATTTTCATCCCTTACAATTACTGAAAGACAAAAAATTGAAACAATTTGAACTATTATCCCTAGAATCATTTTATTATTTTTAGCCCTTCCATCTCTCAAACTTCTTTATTTGTTAGATGAATCAATTAACCCCCTACTAACTATCAAAGCTTTAGGACATCAATGATACTGAAGTTATGAATATTCAGATTTTACAAATATTGAATTTGACTCTTATATAATTCCACTCAACGAAATATATGAAGGATCATTTCGCCTTTTAGAAACTGATCATCATTTAATTATACCTATAAAAACTAATACTCGCATAATTATTTCATCAGCTGACGTAATTCACTCCTGAACAGTTCCCTCTTTAGGAATTAAAGTTGACGCCATCCCAGGACGTTTAAACCAACTAAATCTATATTCCAATCGACCAGGTCTATTTTATGGTCAATGCTCTGAGATTTGTGGAGCAAATCACTCATTTATACCTATTACCCTTGAAATCGTAAATATAAACATTTTCAATAAATGGTTATTTAATATAAGAAATTAATTTTTCTTAAAAAGTTAGTTAATTTATAACATAAATTTGTCAAATTTAAGTTACTATTTTATAGTACTTTTTACATGCCACAATTATCACCATTAAATTGAATTATATTATTTTCTCTATTCTGATTTTTAATATCTCTTAACTCATCCATTATATGATGAAATAACACAAATTTGTATTCAACCATCAACAAAAAAAATCCAATTTCAAAAATAAAATATAATTGATAAAATGATAGTAGATATTTTTTCTTCATTTGATGATCACAACTCAACAACCTTATATCTTCACTCTCTAACTTGAATTATAACAATTTGATCATTATTTTTTATTAATTCTTCATTATGAATTTTTCCCTCAATAATCAACTTATCTTCTATAATTCCCAAACAAATCATTAATATACAAATTACTCGATCATTTAGAAACAATATAGGAGGATTTTCATTAATCATTTCCTCTTTATTTTTAATAATTATTAATTTTAACTTATTAGGCTTAATTCCATATGTATTCAGAACAACAAGTCATTTAGCTATATCATTTTCTTTATCTTTTCCTTTATGATTAAGATTAATTTTATCCTCCTACCAAAACAATTTATATTCTTCTTTAGCCTCTCTTCTACCTTCAGGTACACCTTCTTTTTTAATTCCTTTTCTACCTTTAATTGAAATTATAAGAATTTCTGTCCAACCATTAACTTTAGCTATTCGAATTGCAGCAAATATTAGAGCTGGCCACATCATCTTAACATTAATCGGAGAATTCTTATCTTTTTCAATAATCAATATTTCTATCCTCACAAGATCCATTATCTTATTAATCCAAGTAAGATATTTTATTTTTGAAATTGGAATTGCAATTATTCAAGGATATATTTTCTCTTTATTAATTACTCTATATTCAGATAATCATCAATAGATATTATATTTAAAATTTATATTCTCACTTAAAGATATAATTATCACTTTAACACCTTCAACGTTACGCTCTTATTAAGCTATTTAAGTATATAAAAATTAAAATAAAAATAATTACAATCATATTAACATTAAATATTACAACTATTCAACGCTCCATTAATAATATTACATTTTTTAAAAAAAGTAATAAACCTTGACCACCTAATATTTCTAACCATCCATTATCAATTAACTTCAATGTTGAATTTCTTCTTAACTTCATAAAAATTAAAAAAGGAAAACCACTTAAAAAAGACAAAAATCATATTTTACTATTACATCAATATAACACATTATATTTTTGTTTACCCCTACTTAACCCTCATACTCTCAACGAAATTAATATACATAAAAAAATCAATATTAATACAAGTAATTTATAAAAAATAGGTAATATAATAACTTCATTAAATCTTATTACTAAACTCTGTAATCTAAAACCACCAAATAAAGCTCCAAAACATAAAATAATTATTGAATAAACCACAAATATATCACTATCTTCTATATTTTCATAAATAACCCTCTTTACATCACCTCATATTATAAAAATAGATATTCGTATTGAATATAATATAGTTAAACAAACCCCAAATATTGCAAATAACCCCATCAATAAATTTATATTATTCCTTAATAAAATCTCAATAATTAAATCTTTAGAATAAAATCCTGCTAAAAAAGGAAACCCACATAATGCCATATTAGAAATATTAAAAATAACCCCTGTTAATGGTAAATTATATCTCACTCCCTTAATATCACGAATATCCTGAACTCCATTATAACAATGAATAATATTACCTCCACATAAAAATAATAATGCCTTAAATAACGCATGAGTGTATAAATGAAATAAAGCTAATATAGGTATTTTCATTCCTAAAGATATTATTATTACACCTAACTGCCTTAATGTAGATAACGCAATAATTTTCTTCATATCATATTCATAAACTGCACAAATACCCGATATAAAAGTAGTTATAATAGAAATAAAAATTATAAATAAACAAAAATACTCAACTTCTACTAAACAATAATAAAATCGAATCAACAAAAAAACCCCCGCTGTAACTAAAGTAGAAGAATGTACTAAAGCAGAAACAGGAGTAGGAGCAGCTATAGCTGCTGGTAACCAACTACTAAAAGGAATTTGTGCTCTTTTAGTTATTCCTGCAATCACAATAAAAACTATACATACATCAAAAAATCAAAAATATCAAATACATAAATAATTTCAATGACCTAATAAAACTATTACCCTAATACCACTTAAAATAAAACAATCTCCAACCCGATTTATTAATACCGTTAATATCCCAGCACTTAATGACTTATTATTCTGATAATAAATTACCAAACAAAAAGAAACTAATCCTAATCCATCTCATCCTAAAATTAATCTAATAAATCTAGGAATAAAAATCAAAAAATTTATAGACATAACAAATAATATTAAAACTAATATAAACCGCTTATTATTAATATCACCTTTTATATAACTTACACTAAATATACAAACTGATCTAGAAATTAAACATACCAATATTCTAAATCTACACCTTACCCAATCAAATAAAATATCCAACTCAACAAACAAACTTATAATATTAAAAATTTCTCAAGAAATAATATAACAACAATTATTTAAAACCAAATATATAAATAACAACCCTCTAAAACAAGAAATTGATATTAAAATTAACCTAAAAAAAACTTCAATCTTTATCTTATTCATAGTAAAATAAAACCTTTTTTTCTCTAAGCCCACAACCTAGTATTTTATATAAACTAATTTTACTAAATTAAAATCATATTTTTCTAATATAACCAACATTTATTATAAATAACAATAAAGGTAAAATATGAAGTAATAATAATAAATTTTCTCCTCTTGTATTAACTACTATAATTTTCATAAATCTTATAATTTGCCCATGATGAATAGTAACATAAAAAATTAAATTATATAAACCCCCTATAAATACTATTATACCATTAAAAAATAAAAATATATATCTATTTTTAAATATAGAAATATACAATATAATCTCCCTAATTAAATTAACAAAAGGAGGAGCCCCTATATTACAAATACACAACAAAAACATTAACAATCTCATAACAGGATTAAAATTAATTATTCCTCCACATAAAAATAAACTTCGTCTATTAATTTTCTCATAAATTAAATTACCTACACAAAATAAACCCGAAGAACATAATCCATGACACACTATTATTAACAAAGCCCCTTCTAAACCCACAATAAATCCACTCATTAAACCAACCAACATAACTGCTATATGCCCAATTGAAGAATATGCAATTAAACTTTTCATATCACTTTGACCAACACAAATAACTGAAGTCAACAATCCCCCTCATAAACAAACAACAATTAACAATACTATATAATAACCTCTAATAAACTTAAACAATCTCACAAATCGTATTACCCCATATCCCCCTAACTTTAATAGTACTCTTGCTAAAATTATTGAACCTGAAATAGGAGCTTCAACATGAGCTTTAGGTAATCATAAATGAAAAAAATAAATTGGTAATTTAACTAAAAACGCAAATAATAAACCAAAAAATCAATATATATCCATATTTATAATTCATATATATACATATATTCTTATTCTAAATGAACCATTACTTCTACACAACAATAAAATACACAACAATAAAGGTAATGAAGCTCTAATTGTATATAATATTATATACATCCCAGCCTGTAAACGCTCAGGTTGATATCCTCATCTTAAAATTAACAACAAAGTCGGAATCAATGACATTTCAAAAAACAAGTAAAACAATAACAAATTCTCCAATAAAAAAAACCCAACAACAACAAAGCAAAGAATTAACACACAAAAGGAAAAAAAGGAAACTTTATTATTAACCCTTTTAACTGAATTATAACTTGCCAATATTATCAAACCTCTAGTTCAAAACCTTAATAAAATTAATACCCTTGACACCTTATCAAAAAAAAAAAAAAAGAAAAATAACCTCTTACGATCCACCTTTAGAAACCTTAAACTCATAAATCTAAAAATTATTATAAATCAAAATCGTAACTCTCACTGCCACACCTTATCTATAAAAAATAATAAAAAAGCCGCTATCAATAAACCTATAATTTATATACTCTTATCCTTCTTACGTAATCATTTCCATGTAATTGAATAAATTTAACTAATAAAGCTAACCCTAAAGTAGCCTCACAAACCCTAAATACTATTAAAATCATAACCAAATATAAATTTAATTTTATCACCACTCAAGAAAAAAAAAATATAAAAATAACCCTTAATGTCAATACCTCAAAACTCAATATAATATTAAGAATATGTTTTCATTGAAATATTAAAACAAATAAACCACATATATATATATAAACTCCAATTAATATACAAATATTTATAATCATATAGTTATAATAGTTTAAAACAAAACATTGGTTTTGTAAACCAAAATTAAATTAAATATTTTTATAACTTCAAGATTACAAGTGAATCGAACACTTACAAGAAGTTTTCAAAACTTCTATTATCCAATATAACCTAATACTCTAATATTTTCATTCAAATTAAGTCTAATATAGGACGAACTAAAAAACAAACAAAATATAAAACTCTAAAAATACGCCCAACTATCTCATAAGGATATTCAACAGGACACCTTCCAATTCATGTTAAAATAAAAAACACTCCTACTAAAAATCAAAAACAAAATTGCCCTAAAAAATTATATCTTAATCCCATACATCCCCTCACATGTAATAGCGGACAAACAAACAAAATAATAATAAACATTATTAAACTTACTACTCCCCCCAATTTATTTGGAATAGAACGTAAAATAGCATAAGCAAATAAAAAATATCACTCAGGTTTAATATGAATAGGAGTAACCAAAGGATTTGCAGGAATAAAATTTTCCGCATCTCCTAAAAAATTGGGAAATAATAACCTTAACTCCACTAATATAAATAATATAACAAAAAACCCCAAAATATCTTTATAAGTATGATAATGATGAAAAGGAATTTTATCCAAATCACTATTTAAACCCAATGGATTAGAAGACCCCTTCTCATGCAAAAACAAAAAATGAAGAATTACTAATCCTATAGTTACAAAAGGAAACAAAAAATGAAAACAAAAAAAGCGCCTCAAAGTAGCATTATCAACAGAAAATCCTCCTCAAATCCAGTACACTAATATTTCCCCAATATAAGGAACTACTGATACTAAATTTGTAATTACCGTTGCGCCTCAAAAAGATATTTGACCTCATGGAAGTACATATCCAACAAACCCAGTTAATATAACTAAAATATATAATACTACACCCACATTTCAAGTATATACATTTATATACAACCCATAATATAATCCTCGACCAATATGTATATATAAACAAATAAAAAAAAAAGATGCACCATTAGCATGAATATACCGTAATATCCATCCATAATTAACATCTCGTATAATATGAACCACAGAATCAAATGAATACTCAATACATGAAGTATAATGTATAGCAAGAAATAAACCTCTCATTAACTGAATAATTAAACATAATCCTAACAAAGAACCAAAATTCCACCAAATAAATAAATTAACTGGTGAAGGTAAATCAATCAACGCTCCATTAATAATTTGCAAAACAGGATGAGTTTTTCGTAAAGAACTAAGCATATTTATATTTAAAAACACGTAATGGGCCATCACAATAATAACAAATCTTAACTACCCTAATTAAAATTAATAATAATAACATCCCTAAAAACATATAACAAAAAAAATTATAATTCCCCATAACTAACCTAGAAAACCCTATCCTAACATTTTTTATTTCTATTAATGAAAATTTCACCATTATTACATCCAACCTTCTATATATAACGAAAAAATTTATAAAAAAAAAAGCAAAGAAACCAATTAATATATATATAATTAAACCCTTAGAAAAAAAAATTAAATTGGGAATAAGACTTACAATATATATAAATATTACTATTAAACCTCCAATATAGACTAAAAATAATATAAATCCATATCAAGAATAAATAAAAAAAGAAACCATAACCCTTATAATAATTCTAATAATTATAATTATAAAACCTAAACTTAATGGTTGAATTAAAACAATTAACATTCTAATTAACGAAAATCCTAAAGAAAATATTATTATCAATACCATTTCAAAAAATAAATTAATTTTAATCTATAACTTCCAATGTTATTATTTTACTTAAACTATTTCTTGTATTATAAAAAATATACTAATTTACAAAAAAATCTTATAAAAATTAAAATTATTAATACACAAGGTAAATACCTCTTCCAAATTAAATATATTAATAAATCATAACGATACCGAGGATAACTAGCACGCACTCAAATAAATAATACCCTCATAAATCCAACTAACAAAGACATTCTTAATCCCCAAGAAATAATTAAAAATCCACCACCAAAAAACATAGCCCTAGATAAAAACCTTATAAATAAAATATTTCCATATTCAGCCATAAATAATAAAGCAAAACCTACAGCCCCATATTCCACATTAAATCCAGAAACCAATTCAGATTCACCCTCTGCAAAATCGAAAGGTGCTCGATGTGTTTCCGCAATACTAGAAACAACCCACATTATAAACATAAAATAATTAATTAAAAAAACCCAACAATAATTCTGATAATTTACCAAACTAACTAAACTTAACCTACCAACTATCAATAAACATCTTATTAAAATTAAAGATATACTTACTTCATAAGAAATTCTTTGAGCAACTGCTCGAACAGAACCTAACAATGCATATTTTGAATTAGAAAACCAACCAGCTCCTATTACTAAATATACCCCAATTCTCGAAACACATAAAAACAATATTATTCTCATTCCCCCTATACTCACAAAAAAATAACTATTATATAGTATCCATAAAAACAAAGCAAAAAATAAACTTAAAAATGGACAAACTAAAAAGGGAAAATAATTAATCAAAGTAGGCTTAATATATTCTTTTCTAAACAACTTAATTGCATCTGACAAAGGTTGAGGCAACCCCATTAAACCTACTTTATTAGGTCCTTTACGAAGTTGAAAATACCTCAACCCCTTTCGCTCTAATAAAGTAAAAAAAGCTACCGCTAATAAAGCACAAACACTAGAAACAACATAAGAAAACAACTCAACAAACATTATTAAGAGAAAATCCACAAATAAATTTCCATAAAAGGATCTTAAATCCTTCACACTATTCTGCCATCTTAATTTAATATATAAAGTAAAAGAATAAATCTTTTATAAAATAATCCTAAATCATCCACATATATCTGCCAACTTTATAAACATAATTATTTTATTTAATTTTATAATTAATTATAATCAATCCTTTCGTACTAAATTAAATTTAAAATAAAATTTAAAAGATAAAAACCAACCTGGCTTTCACCGGTTTGAACTCAGATCATGTAAAATTTTAAAAATCGAACAGATTCACCTAACAAAGCCTCTACACCTTAAGGTAATTTTTAATCCAACATCGAGGTCGCAATCTCTTTTTTCAATATGAACTCTCAAAAAAAATTACGCTGTTACCCCTATGGTAACTTATCTTATAAGCAAAAAACTTGGTTTATTACTCTATAAAAACAATCATTAATTTTAAGGAAGTTACTTTATCTTTATTCCTTGATCACCCCAATCAAAATTAAATCCAATTAAATATATATATATATACAACATAATTTTCATAATATAAATTATATATTTATATTTAAATATTAATAAATAAAGCTCAATAGGGTCTTCTCGTCCCCTTAAATTATTCAAGCTTTTTCACTATAAAAATTAATTTCTAACAAATAAAATAAAGACAGTCTAATTTTCGTCAAACCATTCATTCTAGCCTTAATTTATAAGGCAAATTATTATGCTACCTTAGTACAGTTATAATACCGCAGCTGTTAAATTTTTCTTCTCACCGAGCAGGCCCAACTCTCTATGAAATAAACTCAAAGAGACATATTTTTGATAAAACAGACAAAATTAATTTTTGCCAAATTCCTTTATTTTATTTTAATTCATAACTCTCAAATTACATTTTATATATATATATCTTCATCATTTAACATCCATTGTTCTTACTGGCATGAGTTAGTTTGACAGAAGGCTGTGCCAAGCTCTACTATCTAGTTTGGCATGCTTTCTACGGCTGGATGCCCTTCCTAACGCCAACACTCAACAGAGTGTACACACACATATACGTATATATATATGACGGGCTTCGTTCAGTTTCCATCTGCCAAATCCACTCTCAAGTCTTTAGTCGGCCTGAGGCGAAGTGTAGTAGAAAACACTTGTACTAAAAGGTTCCACACAGTAGAACTAAACCCAGACTAACCATGTGGTTGAGAAGCAAGCTTACTTATCACAATATATTCAAAATTTTCATCTTATTCAAAATTAAATACTCTTTCTAACATTATACATCATTTTCTTTAAATCAAAACAATTTATTTAATAAAGATCATTTTCCACACAAATAATATACTAATTTATCTAAAAGAAAAATTATTAATCCAACTCAAACCTATTAAACTATAAACATAAATCCCTAAATCTCAAAATAAATTACTCTAAATAATTTATTTTAATTTGCACTCAAATGAATACCAATAAACTAGTTACCATAAAAATCAATTAGCATTTCACTACCATTTAATTTGAAAATAATAACTATATTACATTAACTAATATATTAAACCACTATGCAAAAGGTACAAACATTAAATTTTACTATCAATATAAATTTTACTAATCATAATCTTATTTCCTTTTCAATAAAATATATTAATTCAAAAATAATTTATATTACCTGAACTAAGTGAGATGTTATTTTTGAATAAAATATTTTAGCGACATGTACACTTTACAAAACCTTATTCAAATATACATACTAATTATAATTTTACTATTAAGTCCACCTTTCTAATAAAATTTAAATTTTATTATCTGGATCAATACTAAAAACATTATCTATTTATAGTAGTTCATTAAACCTTTTTTATTAGCTACATTATGACTTGACATAACAATCTAAAAATTTATAGTTCTTTTAATTCTCAAAAGATAAACTGACGACAGCAATATATAAACTGTATTAATTATATATTCAAAAAAAAGTAAGTTTAAAATGAGGATTATCAAACAAATTAACAAACTCCCCTAACTGGATATGTAAAACCGCCAAACCTTTTAAATTTTAAATATAAATTATATATATATTTTAATTACATTCATAATACTTAGGTAAAAAAAAATTCAACTTTTACAAAAAGAAATAATAGGGTATCTAATCCTAGTTTATCTTCAACTTTTCAAAGCATTATCAATAAAGAAAATTAATAAATAACAAATTAATCATAAAATTTTACCTAAAAACCAATCATAAAATTTTCCTTTACAATTAATAAACAACAATATTACTTTACTTTTAACCAACAACTTTCTAATTTAAATTATTTGTATAACCGCAGATGCTGGCACAAATTTATCCAATTCTCACTCATAATTTCTATATAAAACTCTCATTCATTGTACAAATAAATATACTGAATATCTTAATTTCAACCATTATCAATATAATTTAACAACAAATATTTATATTTTCCTTACTATTTATATTAAATAAACAAAGTAAAATATAAACTCTTAAGAACTACGTTTATATAATTCTAATTATAAATTAAACCTAACATGTATAAAATTATAATAACTAGAAAAAAAACCAAAGTCAAATTAATATATATAATAAAGAGAAATCTATATCTATTTTTGAAGTATGAACCCAATAGCTTCACTTAGCTTACTTTATTTTACCAATCAATTTAAGTCCTAACATTTATTCATGTATCTTTAAATTTGCAATTTAATATTTTCCTTAAAATATAAAACCATGAGAAAGTAAATACTTATAAATAGATTTACAATCTACCGACTAATAACTTCGACCACCTCATACAGAATTTAAACAATTTATTTATATTAAGTTTTGAAAACTTATAGTTTAATTTAACTTAAAACCCTTTACAAAAAAAGGACTTGAACCTTCCCCTTAAAGATCAAAACTTTATATGCCCATACACCATATTATATATTTTATTTAATATTTAAACCAATTGTTTGGAAAACAACCATACTCTTTATACTAATAAAATTCAGTAAATTTAAATATCCTATTTACTCCTAAAAATTGAAAATCTTTCGTGCTCTTTACACCATAAAAAAGAAACAAAAATTGACGTTTCCCCGATGAATTTAGATAGATAGCAACAATTTAGTATACTCAATTATCTAAAAAACTATATACTATATATATATTAAAATAATTATTTTAATTGAAGTTAATAAATATTAAATATTTATTTATTATAATTAATAATATAATAATAATATATTAAATATCATTCAATTAGTATATATAATAATAATATTACTATAACTTATTTATATACTAATGAATACAACATTAAATTTATAATATAAAATATTATTATCATTTTATTTAATATATAATTTCTATACTCGAAACAATAGAAATATATATATTCATTAAGCCCTTTAATTTTTATTTAAATTTTAACCACATTTTATATATTAGTTTCTAAAGAAGAAATTATCCATTATAAACATCCAGAGATACATCTTGTTACTATTTACCACAACCACAGACCCCAATACTCAATTTATTCATTACATGTATTTTATATTATGAATTAATTGTACTAACATTATTTATATGTTGTTGTTAATAATTATTCATAACATCAAATATAAATGTCTGTTATTTTAGTGATTTTTATTTTCATTATATAGTGAATTTCACTGATCATTAAATACCATTTTTAAGAATTCAGTGGACTTTCTAACCATAAATAAAATAATATTTTTATAATTATTATATCAAATTTTAATTATAATGATCTTTCCATTAAATTAAGAATTTTATATATGATATTTAAATTCAATAAACATAGAATTTACATTTTTTATATAATATATACACTAATTAACAAATTATAAAAAAAACCGCCCTCCACCCCCCTTATTCTCTTGACAATAAGTGTCCAAATAGCATTATCAACACGTAATTTTCACCTTTTTTTTGTAAAGACTACAAACTAAAAATATATATATTTATAATAAAAAATAAACTATT